CAAATAGGGGGCAAGAAAACTCTATGGAAAGATGGTGGTTTAATTCGATGTTGTTTAAGAAGGAGTTCGAACGCAGGTGTGGGCTAAATAAATCAATGGGCAGTCTTGGTCCTATTGAAAATATCAGTGAAGATCCAAATCGAAAAGTGAAAAACATTCATAGTTGGAGGAATCGGGACAATTCTAGTTGCAGTAATGTTGATTATTTATTCGGCGTTAAAGACATTCGGAATTTCATCTCTGATGACACTTTTTTAGTTAGTGATAGGAATGGAGACAGTTATTCCATCTATTTTGATATTGAAAATCAGATTTTTGAGATTGACAACGATAATTCTTTTCTGAGTGAACTAGAAAGTTCTTTTTATAGTTATCGAAACTCGAGTTATCTGAATAATGGATTTAGGGGCGAAGATCCCTACTATAATTCTTACATGTACGATACTCAATATAGTTGGAATAATCACATTAATAGTTGCATTGATAATTATCTTCAGTCTCAAATCTGTATAGATACTTCCATTATAAGTGGTAGTGAGAATTACGGTGACAGTTACATTTATAGGGCCCTTTGTGGTGGTGAAAGTCGAAATAGTAGTGAAAATGAGGGTTCCAGTAGACAAACTCGCACAAAGGGCAGTGATTTAACTATAAAAGAAAGTTCTAATGATCTCGAGGTAACTCAAAAATACAGGCATTTGTGGGTTCAATGCGAAAATTGTTATGAATTAAATTATAAGAAATTTTTAAAATCAAAAATGAATATTTGTGAACAATGTGGATATCATTTTAAAATGAGTAGTTCGGATAGAATTGAACTTTTGATCGATCCGGGTACTTGGGATCCTATGGATGAAGACATGGTCTCTCTGGATCCCATTGAATTTCATTCGGAGGAGGAGCCTTATAAAGATCGTATTGATTCTTATCAAAGAAAGACAGGATTAACCGAGGCTGTTCAAACAGGCATAGGCCAACTAAACGGCATTCCCGTAGCAATTGGGGTTATGGATTTTCAGTTTATGGGGGGTAGTATGGGATCCGTAGTCGGAGAGAAAATCACCCGTTTGATTGAACACGCTGCCAATCAAATTTTACCTCTTATTATAGTGTGTGCTTCTGGGGGGGCGCGCATGCAGGAAGGAAGTTTGAGCTTGATGCAAATGGCTAAAATATCGTCTGCTTTATATGATTATCAATTAAATAAAAAATTATTTTATGTATCAATCCTTACATCTCCGACAACTGGTGGAGTGACAGCTAGTTTTGGTATGTTGGGGGATATCATTATTGCCGAACCCAATGCCTACATTGCATTTGCAGGTAAAAGAGTAATTGAACAAACATTGAATAAAACAGTACCCGAAGGTTCACAAGCAGCTGAATACTTATTCCAGAAGGGTTTATTCGACCTAATTGTACCACGTAATCTTTTAAAAAGCGTTCTGAGTGAGTTATTTAAGCTCCACGCCTTTTTTCCTTTGAATCAAAAGTCAAGCAAAATCAAGTAGAGCACTAAGCTCAATTATTTTATTTGTGTTTGTAGCAAAAAAAGTAGTTAGTTTATCGGAATCAAAGTAAATAAGATAATAATGGCCTTTTCTTTGGTGATAGAATATCTAATTGTAGAAAGAATCAAAACTAAAGTTGAGGATAACTCTTTTTTTGACCTATATTCCTGATTACGAATCAAGAAGCCTTTATCACCATCACCAAGAGTGAGTTATTCCTTTCGTGAAATTAGGAAAATAAAACGAATTTCTTCTTGTCTTAGGTATATAATTTTAAATTTAAATATAGATAATAGAGTTTTGTATCTTTCTCTATCTCCCGAAAAACCATTTTAGCTAAAAATTCATGTTGGGTCGGATTCGAACGAATCTTTCGATAATCTGTAAAAAACTCTTTATCTATTTTTAGAAAATTAGAAGACAAGAACAAAAGAAATGAAGAAAAATCATAAAGTTTATTATCATACATATCTTTCTCATGTAGGAGATGAATAAGTCCATTTATTTAGTTCTACAGTTCTTTGCACTTATTCTTATTATACGTACTCAGTTAGGTTTAGATATATAGATACTTAGATCTATACTAAGAATTTCAAATTCTTAAAATTCTATTAATATTAATAATAAATATTATCTAATTATAATTCAAATTCTTAATTTAATTATTAATTATAATTATTACAAGATATCTTTATTTATATAATAACATAATAAGAGATACAAATAGTAAATCGAGGTACCCCTTCTATGACAAATTTGAACCTTCCATCTATTTTTGTGCCGTTAGTAGGCCTAGTCTTTCCGGCATTTGCAATGGCTTCTTTATTTCTTCATGTTCAAAAAAACAAGATTGTTTAGATCCGCTGGGACCCAATCTCATCCATTTTTTTTGAAAACGTGGACTTGTATCATAACACGGATATCTATTTATTGGAATATAGTATAACATGTGATTTCCACCGAACATAAAGGAAAAAACTCTTATGCCT